AAAAATGTATTGTTATGAGGTATATCAAGATTAAGTCTCTGGTTCATATTTAGTCGACCAATCCTTCCTAATTCACATCTTTGTTGAAAAAATTTCTTTTGTAATTCCTTACATAAGGATTCAGAAAATACTGGACCTCCGCCTACACAAGTAAATTGTTGATAAAACTCCAAAATGGCATTTTCCCTTGACCCAATTTTTTTTTTTTCCTTATCGCTCAGGAAAGACAAGAAAATCTCGGGGTAGCACACATTCTCTAGAATTTCTCTTAGATTCAAACCCATAGCTGATGATAGAACTAAAATAGATATTTTCTGTTTCCTACTCACACGAGCCCATATCCTTGCTTTTTTATCAATCTCTAATTCTACTCTTCCCCCCCAATCTGATATTATAGTGCCGGTATAGACCGAAATTCCGTTATGGTTCAATTCTGACCGGTAATAGATACCAGGACTTTGCAATATTTGATTGATCACAATTCTGTATATTCCATTTACTATAGAAGTTCCCAGGGAATTCATTAGAGGAATGTTTCCAATAAAAATTGTTTGTTCTTGCATATCCCTACTGTTTTTCCAAATTAATCCCCCGGATACATATAATTCAGAAGAATATGTAAGTGATTCATATACAGCATCTCTTTCTTTTATCGATGGTTCTACTAATTGATATGTTTCCACAAATAATTGAAATTCAATTTCTTGATCTCTATCTTCAATTTTTGGAAACTTATAAAGTTCTTCCGCTAAGCCCTGATCAATGAACCTACAAAATCCTTCAAATTGTATCTGATTAAATCCAGGTATTGTAGACATTCCCCCATTTCCATCCCCAAGCATTTTTAATTTCCCATTTATTGAAAAAAAAATCCCATTATTGGATCGTTTTTCATCCAATTATATGGATCGATCAGCACTGATGGAATTGCTATTCTGTTTACAGAATCACATAAAATTTTATCTAACTCCATATATGAATATGGAATGTCTGAAATACGTATGAACGGAGGAATAAAGAGAATTTTGATTTTCTACTCAAATTGGAATTTGCAACAGATACAACTGGAAAAGAATTGAGAAATTCCACTTAACTTAGACTTATGGAATTTTATATAGAATAACAAAAAGTGATTCAATTTCTACTATTATTTATGATATTACATATTCCAATACAAGTGAAATAAATAATTCGGGATTTGATCTCTTCGATGAGATAAAAACCCAATAGTTAGAAACAATATAAAGTTGTTTTTTTAGCACTTAGCTTTTTTCCTTTTTTTCGTGGATTTCCTTGTTCAGTTAAAAAAAAAAAAGGATTCGCACCGAACAGAAGAGATATTTTTTTTTTATTTTTATAGAGTTTGTTGAAGCGCAGAAGAAAGCTTTATTAAGCATACGCGGATAGAACTATAGCTATCTATATATATGTCTTTCCTTTTATTGCGGGTTTATTCTGTACAGCGCATGGCGTGCTCTAGCAAAATATCGATTTTCTATAGGAATCATAAACAGATAAGATATCTGATTAGAGGTATACGTGTAATAATTTATGTTCTGGGGTTTACATATACTCATAATTGTTGTTATAATTGAAATGGAGAAGGCTTTTTTTTATTGAAAAGAATCAATACTGGATAGTTAGATATCCATTTTTATTTTCTTATATCATTCGGGAAATACAATTTTAGATTCAAATTTAGATTCAAATTCGAGAATCGTTCATGAATTTTCAGTCAATAGTTAACGGTTCCAATTTGTCCTGAATTTCGGCTTTTGTGACTGAAAATTCACATTTTGTTTTTCCTTTCAATAGAAAGGAGAAAGAATTCAGATAGTGCGTGTTTTGACATACTATACAAAATTAATCAAAGAGATAGATCCAATCCAAAAAAGGAAGGATTTCTTTTAGGAAAGGGATTCAGATTAAGAAAAATGGGATTCAAGATACAAGTACAAAAAAAAAAAAAGAAGTTTAGTAAGAAAAAAAGGGGGGGGGTATTTTGGTCTATTTTTTATTTCTATTGCCTTGGCGACATGGCCGAGTGGTAAGGCGGGGGACTGCAAATCCTTTTTCCCCAGTTCAAATCCGGGTGTCGCCTGATCAACAAAAGACGCGAAATACCTTATTCCGTTTTACTGATATATTGTCCCCAATAGAAACAGCGGAGGAAAAAGACTCGTGATATTTCCAAGAGCGCTGCTGCTTATTTTGTTTGCGCTTAATCTTTCCCGATTCTACTAGCAATCATACAAGAACTTCTTATAATTAATTGGTTCTAATTAATTGAATTGGATTTTTTGGATTGTTTCATCAATGGTATTGGACAAAATCTTTTTTTTTTTTTTTTACTCTGCACCAGCGATACTATTATTATTATTAGTGACTATTATTATTATTAGTGACTATTATTAGTGAAAAATAATGGAAAAAAGTGAACAATACTAGCAAAATTCCTTCATATTCATAGAGATAGGGGACATAATTCACATGGATATAGTAAGTCTCGCTTGGGCTGCTTTGATGGTAGTCTTTACATTTTCCCTTTCACTCGTAGTATGGGGAAGAAGTGGACTCTAGGGATACTACTAATTGAGTTGAGAAATGAAACTCTATCAATTCTTTTATAGATCGTTCTGCAAAGACTTTTTAATTTAACTATTTTTAATTGAACTATTTATATTGAAATTGAATTCAATAATTGAATTCAATTTCAAAATTCTATTCGATTCGAGTGGAGTAATTTATTCTATGAATAATATTTGAATAATACCCTTTTAATCATAATCAAATAAATATTTTAATGATTCCAGTGTTCATATTTCAAAAGTAAAAAGAATACAAATGATAGGAAAGTTATTCCAACCGAATTCTTCCTAAATTCTTTATTATGATAAACCGGCTCTTATCAGAGTTATATATGGACAATAAGGAGCAGCGGAACCTTTTTTCCTTTTTATTTGTTTGCCTTTTTCCGGTTCAAAGACAAAAGAAAGTAGTTCTTTTTTTAGTTATTTAAAAGTTATTAAATTAAGTGATTTTCTACGGGAAATAAAATAGACATAGTGATTCTCTAACGGGATACTCCGCATACTAAGATATTTTCTTGGAGAAGTCACATATTGCGTACTTAGTACTTAGTTTACTATTTTTTTTTTATTATTTTCGTTTTATAAATTCGATTTATGCTATACTTTATTGACTTGAATCATTTCATATTATGATTCAAAGATTTAAAATCGGCGGGGTTTACTAATCCTTTTCTTTTCGTCGAAATCTGAAAAAGTTTTTATAAAACTCCTTTCCTTGGATGTGTTCAATTAATTACTTCTTTGTTTGGAATGCTAAAAAAAGATTTCTTGATTTTCTTTTATTAATACATACCCCAACTATTCTTTTTTTTTTTTTCTTTTCATTGATTTGATTATTTCAATGGATTCCGGGATTCATATTGAAAATAATCAGAAATCCAGGAATTGGAATCATAAGAGTAAGAGGCGCCTTTCAACTATTCCAGATTAATTGGAACCAACACAAATCAAACATATGAAGAAAAGAAATCAAATTTGAACCTTATGTACATTCCATATAGATAATTAATATCTATTGTCTATATATCTATCTATATATGAATATGAAGATGACATTCTAGATTGATCCATATTAAGCCCAGATCTTTCTACAGTACAACTTTATATACTAGAATAAAACTTTATATACTAGAATAACAAAAATAGATAGTATGGTAGTAAATATATTACTTTCTACCATACTATCGGATCTCATAGAATCCTGCTGATTCTAGTTCGCTCATTTCAGCTAAAACGCAAAATTGGAATTCTTTTCATTTTATTTCGTTAATTCTTGATATTGAGAAGAACTAAGAAGTCAAGTTTCATTCAAATTAATCACTTTGACTAACAGTTTTTACATATATTATAAGTAAAAAAGCAGTAGGAACTAGAATGAACAGTGCAGTAGCAATAAATGCGAGAATATTTACTTCCATAATCTCATCGTTTCGTTTTTCTTTACTTCACAATAATTCGGGATTTAATCCCATAAGAGATGAGAAATCTTTCGCCTCTAAATTCAATGGGATGAATTCCATCTCGATGATATCGAATCAGATCAATATCATGAATAACAATATCTGAACTCTCAAATCGATTTATCGTCGAGAATTGAATAGTATAACATAGAAAGATCATTTATTCATACCAAATCCAAAAATGGATTCCTGATCCAATCGAAAATTTCCTTACTTTGTTACTTTATTTATCATTCTTTTCCATTCTTTCTTTTCTATAAAACTATCTCCTTCCTTGTACAATCATCTGACTAAGTATCATCTAATCGTCTTTAAACTTACATAAGTTACAAACAAAAACAAACAAACAATAGAAGCGAAATGGGAAAGGGGGAGTTATGTTCTAAACTCCTTTTTTGAATGATCTAATCTTATTGGATTGGAAAACAAAAAAAAAAGTGTGATAAAGATAAGTCCTAGTACAGTATAAAAAAAATCGAATATTCTACCAAATTCACTTTTTTTTTTAGAGTTTGTTTTTTCTTCGGCATAAACCCTTAAAAAAGATTATCCATTCCCTCTCTCTCTAAGAGAGGCAGAGTCTTTATTTGATTTTTATTTTATTAATATACTCTTTACTTGATTGAATTAGGAATGGGATCCATATAATATATCAAAACTTCAGTGTACAATTTGAATGAGATAGATTGTTTCAAATAATTGAGGTTACACAAAATCGGAGCCAAAAAAGAAGAGACTTTTCCGATTAAAAGGATTTTATCAAAGAAATTAAAGTCATTTTGTATCGTACAAATAAGAATTCTATTTGTGTATGTGCTACCGGGAAAGATAGGGTACTCGATTCGATTTCATTATACGGATCGGGAGGAATCGAAAAGGCCAAATTGAGTGAGGTCTCTCTTAGAATCCTGAATATGACGCTACCAATAATTGTACTAATCCACATGTG